CAATTTGATCCTTTATCCATAGAGTATATAAGCGTACCTATTTCTTCATATTTTGGTTCTCGTGAAGACTTTTTCCTTGCTACAGCTGATAAAAATCGTTGCTTTGGACGATGCATATGTAGAAAGCTTATTTTTTTTTCTAGTATTTACTAGGTAATTTGATCCTTTTTTCCTTCTTTCTATAATGGAGATAGTCGCACGTAATGACAGATCACGGCCATATTATTAAAAGCTTGTGGTAAGAATGGGTTTCGTTCGAGTGCCCGGAAATAATATTCCAAAGCCTTCGTATGTTCTCCGTTGCTTGTGTGTATAAGGCCTATGTTATAGAGTATATAACTTCGATCGTAGGGATCAATTTCTAGTCGCGTAGCTTCATAATAATTCTGTAAAGCTTCCGCATAATTTCCTTCAGATTGAGCCGACATCCGTTACGGTCGTTCATTCTATTCAAAGAATCTCCGTTCCAGAACCGTACATGAGATTTTCATCTCATACGGCTCCTCCCTTCTGTGCATAGTACTAAGGGAAATAATCATCTATGGAATCAAGATTTCACCATTCTCATTATGAACTGACGGGGGCTAGTATTTTTACTAGAAATCCCTAGCCAGCCTTCCCGAAAGAGGTCTCTTCTTAACACCAATTGTATTAGTGCTAGATGGAAATGGTAACTCCAATAATTTCTTTGTCCTCAACGCCTCCTAATTTATAGAGGAATTAGTCACTTCAACAATCTTTGATGGTTATGTGGGTATCCAAAGTACGAACGAGATGGATGTTTGTTGTCCCAACCATTCTTGTTAGTCCCGAGACCCATAAGTAAGGGATAATTTATAACAAAGTTTTTGTGTTGTTGATTCCTTAGAGTAGTGCTTCTTCCCCTATGCTATGCTGCCTATTGGTACTAGTGGCGTAGTATTGACCCGCAATCCAGAACCTATAGGTGTAACCTTTCGCTCAATACTAAAATCGATAATTAAAGCATCTGAGGCCGCATCAATCGAGGATACACGACAGAAGGAATTGTTCTATCTCAAAACTTTACCTTCACCAAGCGTCGGTTTATTTCAATAAAAGAATTTGTTTCTTTCTATCCCGAACCGCGCCTCTTTTTCTCAGATTAAGGCCTAAAAAAACAATAAATAAAAAAGAATCAAATCAAATCGCACCATCTCTGTAATAGGTAAATGCCCTTTTTTCCCCTGAAGTTGTCGGAATTATTCGTAATAAGATATTGGCTAGAATTGAAGAAGTCTTATCAATAAAATTTCCATTTATCCGGGATCTAGGCATAATTAGCAATCCATTATATAATTCTTCTCATTTTCCCCAAGGGAAAATGATCCAAAAAGGAATTGTACAGTAGTACGAAATATCATAAAATAGATTAATAAAAAAAAAAAGATGTGGACCTTACGCGGAAATTGTTCCCTTTTGGACAAGGAGAGATATGAAATATTTGAATAAGATCGGATTTAATACCAATTTAGTAGTATACCGATGAACGGAACTATTACTATTTTCTCTTACTATTTTCTCTAAGTTGACTAACCGAGGACTTGATTTTACTACGGATTCTGGTAACTCGATAAGTTTTGATTTGGTTATGGTCCAAATAAAAGAGGAAAAAGAGTGGAATAATCAGTCCATGATAAACTATCCAATTTCAAATTCAAATTAGAGTAACCATCTCTTTTATTTGCATAACGTGTATACGTCATACAATTGAAATAGAAAAATCCAAGGGACAATTACTAATAGATCTAGTAATAGATCTATGGGGGAACTGATGAGGAAATTGTTGTTGAGAACTATGAAATTTGAAAGGGATTTTTTATTTCTATGGAACCATTGATTTGTCGTACCCGTACTGCAATAATATGAAATGAATGACTCGCTATTCACTTCACTCGGTTTCTGTTCAATAATAAGATTATGTATATGTGGGAGAGATGGCCGAGTGGTTCAAGGCGTAGCATTGGAACTGCTATGTAGGCTTTTGTTTACCGAGGGTTCGAATCCCTCTCTTTCCGTTTCTGTTGATTCACCAACGTTACCGACCACAATGTATCAAATCAAATAACAATTGATAGCATTATTCCAACAGAACAGTAAGACCTTTATTTGTATTTGATTTGATAAGGATTCTCTATTCCTAATTACATTACTTGTGATACGTTAATAAGAAAAATGCGGATCAAAGCCCTTAAACCTTAAATCTTTTTCCTTCGACAAAAGGGAAAAAAAATTGTCTGAACCTTTCTTTGTTATTTCGTTAGGTTTAAGTCTGACGGGAATAATATTCTACGACTAACAACTCATTTATTTTCAAACCGATCCACTTACTATCTATTATTTGATTTACTAATCCTTTATATTGGAATGAGTCAATAGTTAAATGTTTTGGCAATTCCTCGCGGGGCGACGAAGCAATATAATTTTGAATCAGAGCTTTCGATCTTTGTTCATCCTTCGGAGTAATAATATCTTGGGGTTTGCAACGATAACTTGGTATATCCACTACACGACCATTAACTAAAATATGTCTATGGTTAACTAATTGTCTGGCTCCAGGAATGGTTGAAGCCATACCCAATCGAAAAAGGATGTTATCCAAACGCATCTCAAGTAGCTGTAGTAAAACTTGACCTGTTGACCCTTTGGCTTTTCCAGCGATATGCACATATCTAAGTAATTGCCGTTCTGTGAGACCATAATGAAAACGCAATTTCTGTTTTTCTTCTAGCCGAATACGATATTGTGATCTTTTCCTAGAGCGCAATTGGTTTTTAAGATCACTTCCGGATTTAGGCCTTTTACTAGTTAATCCTGGTAAAGCCCCCAGACGGCGTATTTTTTTGAAACGAGGCCCTCGGTAACGAGACATAAAACTCCTTTTTATTTTATTGAAATTTCATTTTACAGAAAAAATCTAAATTAAGACTGAACTAAAGGATAAACAAAGCAAAGCTAAATATCTACTGAAGTACTACTAAAGTAGAATGAAAATAGAATGAAATGAATTGTATCAATATCCGGATTTTTTGTATATATAGGAAGTTAAGGCTCCGTTTTATGATTTGTTCCGTAGAGATCTAATTGCTCCAATTCATTTTTTATTCATAGTTGCGAGTTAACACGACATAATAGATCATCGGCCCGACATTTTGAGAAAGGGAGAGGAGAGATTATCAATCACGGAAAAAATGGATAGAGAAAAAGAAAAGCCGGCTATCGGAATCGAACCGATGACCATCGCATTACAAATGCGATGCTCTAACCTCTGAGCTAAGCGGGCTCACATAACAGAAATAGTGAATAGGAATTCAGGAAACTACCAGATTTTATAGTAATTTACTATTTTTATACGAAAATACTAATACTGAAAAATACTAAATTTTAATTTTATTTATTTTATTATGAATATAACTGAATAGAATAGGATTCTATTTTAGTAATAGAATGACTAATTCGGTAGGTATATGACTATATAGTCATTCTATCTACCATTAGATTATTTATTATTATTTCTTTAATTTATAATTTATTAAAATTTATTTTTTTTTTTTTTCATATTTTATATTTATATTATTAATAATTTAATAATTACTTAACTTAATACTTAATAATAATAATATTAAATTTTAAATTATGATTTTAGAAAAGTCTAATTATTTCTTAGAACAGTTATACTAAATTATGCTAATTAATTATATATGTAATGATATATAATGAAATGATAGCGAATCCATCCTACGAAAGGGATAAAAAGATACAATTTATAATAGGATATTACTCTGTTTTCATTCAGAAAAAGGGGAGATAGGATGAAAAAAAGAAGAATGAATATCGACCCTTACAGTATTCCAAATCGACCTTTAAAGTCAAAATGAAGGGGGGAGAGACATATATATGTGGGATATATATATTCATATTGAATTGTGGACACATCAATGATAGAATCATGTCTAATTGAAACAGATTGAAACAAATAGGGCTCATCTAATACAATAGAGATGAAATGATGGAGGATGGCGAAAAAAAAATAAAATAGCGGCATACACTTTTTAGATATAAGAATCATTAGCTAATGAATTCAACGATTTCAAGATAAATGAAAGGGGTGAATTACAACTAGATCCTGTCTCAAGGGGGGATATGGCGAAATCGGTAGACGCTACGGACTTGATTAGCTTGAGCCTTGGTATGGAAACCTGCTAAGTGGTAACTTCCAAATTCAGAGAAACCCCGGAATTCAAAATGGGCAATCCTGAGCCAAATCTTTATTTTGATAAAATAGGGGTTTAATTTATAAAACTAGAATCAAAAAGGGATAGGTGCAGAGACTCAATGGAAGCTGTTCTAATCTAACGAATGGAGTTGACTACGTTACGTTGCGTTGGTAGCTGGAATCCCTCTATCAAAATTACAGATAGGATGGCCCTATATACGTATATATACATACTGACATATCAAATACTGACATATCAAACGATTGATTAATCACGGCCCGAATCCGAATCCATATTATATATTTTATATTATATTATATATATTATATATATGAATATATTTATATATATATATTATATGATATGAATATGAAAAAAATTTAGAGTTATTGTGAATCTATTCCAATCGAAGTTGAAGAAAGAATCAAATATTCAGTTATCAAATTATCCATTCCAGAGTCTGAAAAATCTTTTGAAAAACGGATTAATTGGACGAGAATAAAGAGAGAGTCCCATTCTACATGTCAATATCGACAGCAATGAAATTTATAGTAAAAGGAAAATCCGTCGACTTTAGAAGTCGTGAGGGTTCAAGTCCCTCTATCCCCAATAAAAAGCCCATTTTACTTCCTAACTACTTTATTTTTTATATTTTATATTATCCTATTTTTTTCGTCATCGGTTCAAACAAAATTCACTATGTTTCTCATTCATTCTATTATTTCACAAATGGATACGAACAACAATTTTTGTATCTTATCCCAA